CTGACACAAGGATTTTCAGTCCTCTGCTCTACCAAAACAGCTATCTAAACCACTTTCCAAAAATCTGATAAATAGAAGGAAAGGAGATCATAAAGATACGCGGACGACTTGACTATAGTATAGGTCGAAAACAACGCGCAACGGGCTCTCCGCTCCTAGTCACTAAATAGTGCTATTCTGTCCTCCGGGGGACTCCACCAAGAGGTTCTTTCTCTCACGTAATTTCGCCCGCCCGTTCCACTTCCGTGCCGGATTCGAACCCATGATACAATCTTCTTGTATGTCGATTTAGCAAACCAATGCCTTAAGCCACTCAGCCATACCTCCAAGTTGTTGATCGGAATTTGATGTGCCGGGTTTGGTTGGTTGCCCGAAGGGCTATCTGATCCGATCAACTGCGTAAGCCGTAGCGCGCTAGCGCGCGTACTCTTCCTCTATCTATGGGCGAGACTCTATCCAGATCTATGGATCTCCCCAGCGTCAAAGCGAGACCCCATCAAAATCTGCCACTTGTTGGGCGACGCCTTCTTTTCTATGAGCACCCCACCATTGAATGATGAACTTTGCCAGTCTTCGCCTCCGACCCGACCAGGGGAGAACACAGGGTCAAGCCAAGCCCTTACCCGCCTGAATTGAATTAATATCTCCTTCGTCTGGTCGAGAAGGGAGAAAGCCCGGGGAACTGGACTGTTACTCTTCTATTACATTACGGAGAAGTCCATTCTCGTCATGATCGATCCACGTCCTATCGTAGTGTCCGGGAACCTGGCTTGCTTGGCTTACTAACGCGAAGGAATTTTTCGTTGATTGCACGAGCTAGCCAGTCAATCCAGCCGTTTTATTGCTTGGTGCGCTAGTGCGCCTGACTTATAAGTAGGCGTTTTCTTCGCTGGGTTAGATTCCCGATCCACTCATCTTCAAACAGGGGTTCATCATCCAGAAAGATGCACCGCACTCCAGACCAAACAATACCCGCCAGAGATTGAGCTCGACTCGAGAGATGGAGACATAAGGGTGCGATAAAGTCCTCGGTGGGTGAGTCTCTCGATATTGAGTCGACCCCGCCCCGAGCAAGCATCGAAGGAATTAATCCAATGGGTAGGAATCAAGGAATTGAACCCAGATAAAGCCTGTTACCTGTTGCCGATCCGATTTCCGATTCAGAGGATTAACCAGAAGAGAAGGAAGTTAGGGCCGGCTGAAAGAAGGACAGCGGGGAAAGTTCTCTAACCCCTTAGAATCCGTCTTTTTTGGGCGGAAAGGGCGAGTAGAACGGGCGCGAAAACTAAACCTTCCTTCTTCGGCCTAAACCGAGATGGCTCCCTTAGCATCTTGTTTTGCTCTGTATGATTTTAAGCAATAAGGGATTGTTAAGCTCACATTGAGCCATAATGCACCGGAACCTGTAGATTCTAGCCTAACAACAACAACAACTTCGGTACCTCTGGATCTTCACGTTTGATCTTTCATAGGCGAATGGGTCTGGATTAGGCATCCTAATTTTCCTTTTTTTTGGATTGATCATAACAGCTATTGGAAGCCATTCTTCTGCCTCTATGGGTTTTGTTGTTAAGTTGACCCATGTAATCGTAAACTAGCGTGAGGAATTTAGGGGCGGATCCTTTCCGGTCAATCACGAGCAGCGAACTCCCTAAACCGTAGAATCTCATGAATGTAGCGGAACGAGGTCGGCCTTATCCCCACACTTTCTCTAATGCTTGGACTGGGAAGATATCGGCTCAAGGCAGCAACCGCCAGGCTTGCCGAAGGGTCCCATTCATCAACGGCCGAGAAGGAAACATTAACTTATGACTCCGAAATCGATCCACGAGGCGGACTGCCCTTCTTACTTGGTTTGAGTTATATTATGGCCTATTAACGATACTCAGGCAGAAGGAAAAAGAAAGGGGTTTACAGTCGAAACCACATAAAACAAAGCTTAACCTTAGGGGCCCTATGAAACGTACGGGCGAACCGAAGCTCAAGCCCGCACTACACCAGTCCCATTCAGCTACGCAACAAGCCAAAAAATGCACGCCTAGCGCGCTCCTCACACGCAGGACCTCAGAGAAGCGCCGCGAGCGGGGGAGCGGAATTGAGAGCGAAAGATGAGTGAAAGAATGCCAGACAGGCGAGAGAATGACTACATTAACTGAACATAGAACTGAGGTAATGATTTAACAAGGCATCATCGTTCAGTCCAATTACTCTACTCAGAGTGACTACAAGTCAGTTTGAGGCTTAGTAAGGAAGCCTTTTTCATCACCCCAATCTATCTTCCTTCTATGATATTCTTTGGCTTTGGGACTAAGTATAGGCTATGGGGCTTTGATTGTTTCATCTCATTCGGGATTCATCCCGTCCTACGAAACAAGGCTTTTTTCCAGGGTATGGATTCAGAAATCAAACCTCAGCAGGATGCTTGACTTCGCATTCTGATTTTGGTAGGCAGTACGCGGCGATCTTATAGAAAGCGCCAAAAAGACTCTTTCCTATAATAAAAAATGAAATAGCACACTTCAGAGCCGGGCCAGGATTTCGCCCTCCAGTCATCTTTTGTGCGCTCCGCACGAACGGACCGATCAAAGATGTGAGTGACGTCGATCACACCCGGAGGGTACAAGGTTAGCCTATGAGCTGCGGGACAAGATGCGAAACTTTAGTGAGGAAGAGGCTCAAAGATCTTGAAAAAAGAACGAGTGAGGACGTGTCCAATCTCTCTTGCGAGGAACCAAGCTCAAAGCTCAAAAAGAATAAGGCAGCACACTCTTTGTCGGAACGAAGGCGAACTGGCTTTGATGACAAGATGCTTCTGAATAGTCCTACAAGGCTGATAGACAGCAAGACTAAAGAAAAGAGGGGATATGTAAGAACCTATTAGTATGGATCCTAGGGAATCACGAACCAAGGGAGGAATCTCACAAGCCAATTGTCTTGAACATTGTCTTTGCAGAAACTCTCGCCCTAATTAGAGGGAGAATATTGAACACAAACATCTCGCCGGTCGGAGGGGACATCCTAATATTATACAAGAAGGTGAAGAAAAAAAAAATTCCCACGGAAAGGCTAGTTACAAAGCTCAAAGCGCTTGATCCTTCGCCCCTTGGCCCAACCCACCTGCTTATCTCAAAAGGGGCACCTTCTTTCAAGGAAATAGGGTAGCAGATCGTCTGCTATTTAAGATTCCAATTCAAAGTTGGTAAGCTGCTACCAAACCGGATTCTCACCTGCTTTAAGGTCCCACATTGACTCTCCAATCGGATATCTCTTTTCGGCTTAGTCGTGCAATTAGTCGTGATAAGAGGAAGTCCCCGGATCTACCATATCTAGTTCCAATGTAAGCTGGTGAAATGCTACCTTCAATACAACTGACCAGGGCAATCCCGCCTCATCGGATGCTTATTGGGATGCCACTATCAAAGATTCTTCACCAGTGACAAATCGGATTCGTTCAAAGAGAATCCTTCAACGACAACAGCTACCACTCACTGAACACTATCTATATCAGGATTTCTTTTTCCATCCATGGCAAAGGATCAAACTTGAAATTTTTCCGGCTTAGCGAGTGTGGGAAGAGCCCTTTAAAAATAAATTTATTTTTGCAGGTGAGCCAGATGCCGAGTCTACCTCTGCCAAGTTCCTCTTTCTAGGAGGATTTTATCAAAAAATGTCAGCTGGATTGGTAAGTTGCTTTTGAGTTCGATTTTCATTGCTCCGAATCTTCTTTGTTCGATTCTGCCTCTGCTCCCTCACTCACAGAATCCCAACCGAATTCTGACTCCTTGCTTCCCATTCTCTTGGCTACGACACTAGTTCTATTCAAACTGCTAACTATGATTCGGATTTTCTGCCAGACTTCAGGTTCCCTCTCCGTTCTAAAAGCAAAAAAGGCAAGTAGAATCCCCAGGTAAGACCTAATAATAAAAATGAGCTTAGCACAAGCACTAAGTAAGAAAGCTACCTTGTTTAGATCCAGACTGACTTAGCTTGAAGCATGGCTTGCCGTTTCGGGGCTCGATGCTGCCTTCCATTCTTTGTTCGTTCTTTTGAGATGTTATTTGATCAGGAATGGGACTGAGAGATCCCGCCCAGATTCCGTCTTCATTGACCGAGTAGCTGTGGACAAAGACCAAAGGAACGGGACCAATCTCACTCATCCGGATCCCCATTGGTGAGAAGACTTACTGTCATCCCAGAAAGTGATCAAGGAACGGAAAATAGCATTCAAGATCGAAAGCAGTTGATGATCGGTTACCATGACGTGACACGCTATCGACACCATTAAAATATTTGTGGGAAGATCGAAACTTCCATAGCCTGAACTGGTCAAGTCTGATCCTCTTTCTTGGTGTTCCTTCACAGACCCACCATGTAACCTTATTTTATTACTACTTTTCTTTCTTGTTTTGATTGAATACATCATTGAAACAATCATGCGAGGGGTCTACTACGTCAATTGCGTAACGAGTTGGACAGAGAGACGCAGGAGCAGCACCATGTGAGATTCTCATCCCGACGTGAAGCTCAATCTCTATTCATTAGTTCAGCGCTAAGATGTAGAACTGGATCATATATGGGTCAAGAGATCTTCAATCTGGAATTCTATTCTTTTTCTCCAACCTTCGATGATCCTCCTGCAGGCAAATCATCGAAGTCAAGAAAAGAAGAAGTGATGGGCCAGGCAGCAATGCTAGGTCCGAGGAAGAGACCTGTAGGTTTGGAAAGCCTGTCGATCCATCCTGATTAACTTACGCAATTTCTGACTAGAGAGAGGACTTAGATCGGAGAGGAGCAGCTCTTTTCTTTTTAACAGAAAGCAGTGATGAATGGGACAGAGCTGCTACAATAGCTTCAAGCTGGAGCTGCTTTATGTATTGGAGCAGAGGTGGCAGTTCAGACAGCAGCAGGAGCAGGACCAGCAACTAGGGTTGTTTTGTTCACAGAGCAGCCGTCTTTCCCTCTCAAGCGGAGAAGACTGGTTACATGTCCGATCCGGTAGGGATGGTTCTTCTCGACAGATTAAGCTACTTACTATAGTTAGGGTATTGAACAACGGGTGGCAACTTGCCCAATAAGAAAAGTCGCCCGAGTGAAAGAGCTCTTGTTTTAGTAGCTAAGGAGTTCTAGTTGTAGCTAGGAGTTGCTAGCAGCTATGAGTTCCGAGTTGACGAGATCATAAACAAATCTGTCTGGGACTGGTGACACCTGTACCACACTCTATGGCACACACCCCTCGTTGTAGTAGACGAAGATGGTCACCTAGGATAGGCAGACAACCCTGAACCTTAGAAAGTCGCCGGCGGAGACGCTACGGGAGAACCGCCTAGGATGGCGTAAGAGACTCGAGCATCTCTTTCTTCAATTTGGGTTTGTGCATTTGTCTTTCAAATAGGTCAAGGGTTCAGACAGGAGATGTGCTTTAGCCAAAGAAGCTTGGGCACCTGCTCCAATAAAGCTAAGAGGACTAGCTACGGTGTGGGCACCAGATCCACTCAGTGAGGCCGGGCAAGACTTTACGTCCGATATAGTAGTGTCAGACATTTGTCATACTTAAGCAGTGGGATAGACTCCTTCAAATGGAAAGATAGGAGATGTTTAGCCAGTACAAGCTGTGTTTGTGGCACCCATCCGGGTGGAGTAGCCAGGAAGAGGTTCTAAAGGAACGAAGGTACTCGACCAAAGGAAGTCTTTTCAAGTACGGTAGACACTAGACATTCCACATTGGATGAATGCCCTAAAGGAATGCTTACCGATTAGTAGACTGCCCTTGAAAGCATACTTTTTGTCGATTTCGGAAAGGATAGGTGGTCCTCATTTACAAGAAAAGAGACTCTCATGAGTGCGACTATGCGCATGGATTAGAACCATAAAAAGAGTTTCCGTATCACTGCATTTCGTAACATGCATTCGGCTTAAAAGCAATGTGTAGTCATAATGAAAGTCATCCTTCCCTGATAATAAAGCGGTATTCCGGATCGATCCCTATGAAGTAGTCTCCATCAGGCAGGCCTGTAAGGCTTTTAATACTTTGAAACCGTTTCAGTAGAACTACTCACTAGTCCTAACTTTTTGCACATGTAAACCAGACCCGCCTAGTTTGAAAGGCTCAGCAAGAGGCAGTCTCTAGTCCAGTCTAGCGGTCATGTTTGAATCCGAACTAGTTGGAGATTCGCACATGACTCTACGCAATTTCATGATGCAAAAGTCAGACTAAGCCCTAAATGAGTAAGGCAACCAGGAAATAAACCTAGTTGATCAAAAAGAATTTCCGCTTTTGACGCTGATTGAAGCAGGGATAGCCTCCACGTAACTAACATGGCCGTCTTGAGCAAAACAAACTCAGCCCTACTTAGCCCTACCTAATACGGAGCAGCACCGCTTGTCCTATCCTATGGTCTCGAGGCAAGGATTTGGTGTCAAGCCATTAAACTTCCTTCCGGGGAGCTTTGAGCTAGGGTGCTGCTACGTGTGGAAGTGAACCGATCCAGTTTTTGTCTTTGAGCGGAATGTAGTTTATAGTTTTGCTTTAGCGAATGGGGCAATGCAACAAGAAGATAGCCCGGCTAGCGATACCAAGGATTGTTGGCAAGGCTAAAAAACACATCACATCGCGACTGATGCCGTTGTCGCGCTTGACCTGCTAAGCCTTTTGGGCTTAAATAAGGAATCCAGGATAGGATGGATTGGCCGAACTTCGCCGCTCGGCCCTCTAAGAGATCGACCTCTAGTAGGTTTGGCTTGGAGCCGTGATGCCACCGCTGCCTGTGGGGATTGGGACATCTTATTAAAGTCTATGGCGCCCGGCTGGGCATTAGTGAAGCTTTCTTCTACGAATTGGTTTAGCGCGAATAGGTAAGATGCTTGCTTCAAGCGGACCACTCCTCGCTCTTAGCCCTTCTCGGCTGATAGAATGTGAATTATCTAGTTTTGGTCCGAGCAGGCGCGAAGTCAAGGGCTTGCTTGAGGGCGTTAAGCTCCCACCCCCTTCCATGAGATAGTAAAATTTTAGCATCTATGAAGGATCATATTGAGAAAAGAAGGAACGAAGCTACGAAAGGAGTTGAGCAAGAGCTATAAGAAGAACGTTTACCTCGTCCTTCTGTAAAGGGAAGCACAAGGCTCACAGGCAATCTCATACGTGAAGGGTTCTCGTTTTCTATAAGCAGACTTTGAGACTATACGAACAAGAACTAGATCACACCTAGTGCTTTTGGTCGTTTTAAAAAACGAAGGAGTAGGCCGAGGAACTCTACCTTACGAATTTTCCTGCCTCCGCTCAACCTTTCTACCCCACCTATACTAATATAGGAAGGAGGATTTTTTCCTATTCAGTAGATTTAAACGAGCTAATGCTAGAAGAGAGTGCGGGAAGAGTTAGTATGGGAATGCGGATAAAGAGAAAGAGACTGAAGCAGCAGGGCCTGATAGAGAGACTGCCCCTGAGGCTTAGCTTAAACCTTCTGTGTCTGTATCGTCTCACTGAGCAGAAACACAATCATT